AAGGTGATTTCACTATATTTCTGACCAGGAACAGGACCTATCACAAGAATATTTTTTTTAGTGGGGCGATAGCTCTGAAAAGACAGATTTCCTATCTTTTCTTTAATCTCGGGCGAAATACGATCGGGAGGGGCCAATTCAAACCCCTCAGGTAAAATAAGAACAGCCCCTACATTCAAAGACCCTTTTTTACCATTAGCAAGAACTTGTTTCAGTTGCAGATCATAAGGAATTCGAACAACTGCTTCAAATACAGTATCCGGAAGTACCGCTTGCGGAACCTCGATATCCACGGGTTTATTAGCTAAATGGCAATTGGCACATACAATACGGCCAGTCGCTTCTCGTGGATTTTCATAACCCTGCTGTGCAAAAATGGGATATGCATTTGAAAGGGGTGCCTGGGTTATTATATATATAATGAGCGATACGGAAATGGATCGAGTAATCTCTTTCTTTATCCAAGAAAAGGTATTTTTTGTTTGCATGGTCCAATGATTGATCCCGAAAATTTCTACAATAAAATTAGGTAGGTCACTAGTATAGTTCCCTATCTATAATTTTGCTATTTACTTAAATAATTTAACTGGAATATTGGAGTAATCCCTTGGATGGGTAGAAAGAATAAGTACAATTAAAAATGTTTTGCTTATGTACAAAGTAACAAATATTATATTATATTATAATTAGATCGTTCGATCATTTTTCAGTCATTCATTGAATGATAAATCACTACAAGTGAAGGTGATACACGATTTAAATAACGAAAGATCCAATATTTTAAAATTGTATCTAAAATGACTGGAAAAGTAGAAACAAGACCGGATATAATTTGATCATTATGAGCAAATCCAAAATCTTTGTAGACAGAGCCAATCATTAATTCCCAACCGTGGGGCGAATGGAATCCTATACATAAATCAGTTAATAAAAGAATAGAAAAGGCTTTTATTGTGTCGCTTAAGTTATATAGAAATTCTTGAACCCAAGAGTTAAGAATAACAAGTTCTTCATTACCTAGAATAGAATAACCACTTAGAATAACGAAACAGATTATATTTGTCGAGAAGTGTAAAATTGTATGGATGTTATCCTCGTTGTGCATCTTGATCAATTGGATCGTTTCTTTGTAGATTTCGATGCGAGGCTTTTGTAAATGTGTTTCCGGATATTCCTTTATCATTTCGTCCAAACGTAGGAGCTCCTCTAAGTCTATGACTTTTTTTAGAATACTCTTTTCTTGAATATCATTCAAAAAATTTTCGGATTGCCTAGTATTCCACCAATTAGTAACCCAAGATTCAAGACTTTTTTTAAATGAGAGAGAGATCCACCAAGGCAAAAATACTATAGATGCAAGATATAGAAGGGAAATGAATACTTTCTTTTTTGCCATTTTTTCATCTGTGAATTTTTTTATTTTTAATGAACGCACTTCATTAGTCGACTCTATACGATACTAATATTTCTATCAATCATAAGTTCTATTACAAGTCATCGAGCCCGCGAATCTATTTCCGGTTTTTTTTTGTGATTCAGTACAGCGGTTAGTCCTTGAATTTAGAAAGAATACAGAAATAGAATAAGAAAGAGCCCACTTCAAATTCAAATTAAATTAAGAGTAGTCGGATTTCGAGACGAAAGAACGGGAGTTCTATCAAAATATCAAATATTTCGAAAAAAAAAAATTGTGGACACAAACAATTTAGTTTTATAATTGTTTCGTATACGTTTGCTTTGGCTCGAATAAGCGTTCTGAAGAAACTTCAGTTAAGTTGTACTATAGAAAAAAAGAGGTCGTTTTTTCTCTTGCAAAGTATTCATTCTTCAGTTCCTTTTTTCAAAAAACTTCAATTGGTACACGCAAGAAATAGGCCAATTCGGCAGCTTTTTGTTCAATTTCTCGTGGAGTCAAATTCTCATCAGTACGAGTCAAGGGAACGGCCCCCTGTCCTTTGATTTCCATATAAAGGACACGGCGAGCATAAATACCCTCTTTAATTTCTATTCTGATGGACTGAATGTCTTTCATAAGGAATCGGAGGAATATCCGACGATTTTTTCCAGGAAATCCCCAACGAAAAATACACACAATGCCCTCTTTTATATCGAATCGATCATAACCACTACCTACATTCCAAGAAATTGTGCACCACAAATAGGAGCTAATAAAAAGACCTGCGATGCCATAGAAAGACATCACGATCCCTTGTGGAAAAAAAATGATTTGCTGGGAAGGAAATAAAGATATAAAATTCCTACCAAAATAACTGGACGTTCCAACCAATAAAAACCCTAATGAACCTAAAAAAAGAATAAAGGCCCAGCAGAAATTACTTGTTTTTCGAGACCCCGCTATAAGTTCTATCCATATACGTTCTGATCGCCAACTCATACTATAACTAGACCTAGTTGCATTTTATTGGAATTGGGAGAATAGCAAAAATAATTTTTATTTTACTTTTTTTTGTTTCCGAAGTAACTCTCATCAACCAGCACTATTATGATGTGAACCTTTATTTAGGGGTAATTCAAGGAGTAATTCAGTGAATTTCTTAGATACAAACTAAAATAATAACACTCCTTTCATATGTCATATGATTTTCATATGATTTCCTAATACATATAGATACATTGACTTTACATTTCAGAAATTCTCCCCAACCCCCATCTATTTGAAAATAGTTCTAATTCAGTTACCCATATATCATGTATCATGTTTACACATATATATAAGAGCTTATGCCCGAAGGAAGCCACATGTTCTACCATATTCTACTAAAAAAATAAAAAAATATCCGTGTTATGATCCAAGTAAGTGTTGAAAAAAAAAAAATAGATAAGATTTGTCCTTATTGTATTTAAAAAATCTTGTTTTTTTGAACATAAAGAGATAAAGAAGCCATTGCAATTGCCGGAAATACTAAGCCTACTAAAGGCACAAAAATGGAGGGGAAGCTGTTGAGAGTTATCATAGAATGGGTACCTCGATTTAATATTTGTACTTGTTATTTATTGTTATATTTATTGTGTTAAATTAATATTTTAACCCTATCCTTATATTGTTATAAAGATATCTTATAATTCATATATAATTGTTATATTATACTAAGTATACCTAAGTGAGTATATATATACTTATATAGGGAATATATAAGTATATGTTTTAATAAATATATATTATATATTAATTAATTTTAATTAATAAAATACAATAAATATGTAAGTAAATAAATGAACCTATTCATCTTTCTACATATTTCTACATGAAATATATGTATAATAATCCACCCTTTTTTTATTCGTATTATTAGTTATTATCTTGTTCTTGTCTTATAAATTTAATAAAAAGAATTCCATTTTATATTTAATAAAGAAGGAATTTATTACAAATTCCCAAAGAATTCGTTAGAATAATAATATGATCCAACAAAAAAGATTCTTGGTGGGGGATTCTTTTGGGGAGATATATAAAGATGCAAGACCTTGTTAACCAATTTCACGGAAGAAAGAGAAAGAATTAAAGCTTTTTTGTTTAATAGAGATCTCCTGGTTAGTATTAGTAACCAGGAATACCGATAAAAAAAAATGATCCGGATGACTCTTTCTACAATTAAATCTTATGTTATCAAAGAACAAATAAATTCTTCGGATTTTTACTTTGATTCCTATAAATTAAATAACTACTTTATCACCACACATAAAAAAATTATTAAGTTTTATTAAATTAAGACTCAAATTAAGACTCTATTTTTGATCTAATTTTGATTCAAAGGAAAGAAAGCATGTAGCCGAAACAACTCACTCAGAACGCCCTTTAAAGGATTACGTGGTACGATTGGATCGAATAAGCCCTTATGGAATAAATATTCAGCCACTTGTGAATCCTCAGGTACTGTCTTATTCAATGTTTGTTCAATTACTCTTTTACCCGCAAACGCAATGTAAGCATTGGGTTCGGCAATAATGATATCTCCCAACATACCAAAACTAGCCGTCACCCCCCCTGTGGTAGGGGATGTAAGGATTGATACATAAAATAACTTTTTATTTGATTGATAATCATATAAAGCGGACGATATTTTAGCCATTTGCATCAAGCTCAAACTTCCTTCTTGCATGCGTGCTCCTCCGGAAGCACACACTAGAATAAGAGGTAAAAATTTATTGGTAGCATACTCGGCCAAACGTGTGATTTTTTCGCCCACTACGGATCCCATACTACCCCCCATAAACTGAAAATCCATAACTCCAATTGCTACGGGAATACCATTTAGTTGACCTGTACCTGTTTGAACAGCCTCAGTTAATCCTGTATTTGTTTGATAAGAATCAATACGATCTTTATAAGGTTCCTCCTCCGAATGAAATTCAATGGGATCCAGAGAGACCATGTCTTCGTTCATAGGATCCCAAGTACCGGGATCAATCGAAAGTTCGATTCTATCGAAACTACTCATTTTCAAATGACATCCACACTGTTCACAAATATTCATTTTTGATTTTACAAATTTCTTATAATTTAATCCATAACAATTTTCGCATTGAATCCACAAATGCCTGTATTTTTGAGTTACATTTAAATTATTAGAACTTATCATAAAATCACTACCATCACCATCTGTGCTCGTTTTTATACTGGAACTCTCGCTTTTACTATTATTTATGCTTTCGCCACAAATGTAACTATAAATGTAGCTGTCACCGTAATTGTCACTATTGCTTAAAATATAACTATCAATACAAATTTGAGAGCGAAGATAACTGTCAATGCAACTATTAATGTGATTATTCCAACTATAATGAGAATTAGTATCATACACGTAATGATCGTGCCGAGTATCGTCACTTTTAGGTGCATTATTCATATAACTAGAAGTCTGATAACTATAAAAAGAACTTTTTAGTTCACTTAGAAAAGAACGGTCGTTGTCAATCTCAAAATTTTTATTTTCAATCTCAAAATTTTTATTTTCAATATCAAAATATATGGAATAACT